GGATTTGTTGCTAAAATATCGGTATTCAACCCGAAACTCCCGGCGGATGGCCAGCGACCCAAGGAAACGAAAGAATCGGTTACATTTTTCATAAAATATCTCCTTTATAGATAGATTCAAAAATCGAACAAAGTTCTTTTTGTATTACTTTATTCTATTTACTTGACTATTGATTCTAGTTACTCTTTCTATATTTCTTATTCTTTTTTTCTTTTATTTACTGATTTCTAAACATAAAAAAAAGATTCGATTTAGAAATCTTTTTGGGGGGGGGGGCGATACTTAACTTATTAGAATTAAGGACCGGGTTTCGCGTCAATTGCGAAATACTCCTTTTTTTTGCAACACCCCCCCAGTTCCCGTTGGACTCAAAATGGGAAAGAAGGAAGTGAGTCAGTATGCTAATTTCTCATCCTCAAAAGAAAACCTTCCCCTGACGGGTTCCCACAATGAAGAAGTAATTGTAGGAATAATGTCTTGATAAAATTCGAAAAAGCAAGTCCGAGGCGATAAATATAGGAAAAACATGCGTGTTTTTTTTAGATTCGATTTCTATTAGAGGATTCAAATGAAAATAGAATTAAACAAAGGGATTCGCAAATAAAAGTGCTAATGCTACAACGAGCCCATAAATTGTTAAAGCTTCCATAAAAGCCAGACTCAGTAATAATGTACCTCGTATTTTTCCCTCCGCTTCGGGCTGTCTCGCGATACCTTCTACAGCTTGGCCCGCGGCAGTCCCCTGCCCAATCCCAGGTCCAATAGAAGCAAGCCCGACGGCCAACCCAGCAGCAATAACAGACGCGGCAGAAATCAGTGGATTCATGATAAGTTCCTCGCACCAAAATAAAGAAATCGTTAATTATACAATCATCTAATGAATTATGACTTTCTTATTCCATCCACGAAGTGGAAGTTTTTGTGATGTGAATCCAAGCGCCTTTTGCTACTCTATTTCTTCCGACCCATTCTTTGAATTCTTCGTTCTTTTTTCGCGATTTCATCTTTTTATTCAGTAAATTTACAAGCACGGATGAAGTAGAAGGACCCGAAATCATAGCTAAATTCAGAGTAATAGAACAGATTCGATAGATCTTTAGTTTCCTATTCCTATATAGTGAATCAATATCGAATATCACATATACATGTCTTTCTTCCATAACGTAAACTAACTATTCGTTTCGTATCTTAGATTCAATCCGATTATAGAATCATTCTTCGACCACAACCCGAAAGGTTGGCTTATAAGCATTAGATTTCATCTACCTAGTTCAATCTCCTCTCCTAACCAAGCCCCCTTTTTTTTTAGAATTTCCTTTTAGTTAGCATTATCCTACTCCCCAAGAATCAATTTGTTAGGCCGAATGCTTGTTGCATAGAAATCTCATTATTTGATTGATCTAAGTTCATGCTATTTAATATTTAGTAAGATTTTCTTTTGGTCAATTGGTGAATTGAATGAACAAACAATAGAGAGAGAATCCTCAGTGGAGGGAGATAGAAGGGGGGTCAAGGAATAATTTTAGGAAAAAGATCTTCTCTTTTAGATCTCTTTCCTTTTTTTCCAATTCCCTATCCTATATATCGCAATCTTTTTTTCTATTACTCTAGGCCGTATATCTCGTAGTTGTATATTTACGTTTAGGTTCTGGAAGTCCATTTTATTGAGTCACGGATACTTTGCTTTGTGTTGGGCTAAGCCAAACAAAAGACTATACTAGTCAATGATGACCCTCCATGGACTCGCCTATATAAGCCGCAGCTAAAGTTGCAAAAATAAGAGCTTGAATACCGCTTGTAAATAATCCAAGGAACATGACAGGTATAGGAACCACTAAAGGTACTAAAGAAAGAAGAACAACAACGACTAATTCATCGGCTAATATATTCCCGAAAAGTCGAAAACTAAGTGATAAAGGTTTTGTAAAATCTTCTAAGATGTTAATGGGTAAAAGGATTGGAGTCGGTTGTATGTATTTATTGAAATAAGCCAATCCTTTTTTAGTAAGACCTGCATAAAAATATGCCACTGACGTGAGTAAGGCTAAAGCAACGGTTGTATTTATATCATTTGTAGGTGCGGCTAACTCCCCCTGCGGTAACTGTATGATTTTCCAAGGGAAAAGAGCCCCCGACCAATTCGAAACAAAAATAAAAAGAAACAGAGTTCCAATAAAGGGAACCCATGGGCCGTATTCTTCTCCAATCTGAGTTTTGCTCACGTCTCGAATGAATTCAAGGACATATTCGAAGAAATTCTGAACATCCGTCGGAATGGTTTGCGGATTTCGAACAGCTAGAATGGATGAACCTAATAAGATCGCAATTACAACCCAAGAAGTAATAAGTACTTGGCCGTGGACTTGGAAACCCCCTATTTGCCAATAAAAATGTTGACCTACTTCCACACCGGATATATCGTATAATAACTCCTTGAATGTGTTTATAGAACATGATAGAATATTCATATTGCCCTCTGCCAAAAATAGAACTTGAAAAGGAATTATTTTGATTCAATCATCTCTTTTTCGACTTGCTTACTTGAATTGTTTTTCAATTTTGGATGCCAATCAATCGCACAATAGTCTCTGTTCTTTCTCTTTTATCTGTTCTTTTCTTTCTTTTTTATGTGCGATGGACGACTAGTAATCGTTCGTCTAGAACGACCCTTACAAATTGCGAGTATTAATTTGTTAAGAATGAATCGGATTGAAGGGATAGAGTCATCATTTGCTGGAATCGGGAGATCCACGAGATCGGGGTCACAATTTGTATCGATTAAACCAATTGTTGGAATTCTCAAACTAATACATTCTCGAAGGGCCGTAAATTCGCCGTGCTGATCAAGGATGATTACAATATCGGGTAATTCCTTCATATATTTCACCCCGCCTAGAGATTTTTGCAAGTGAAACAATTGTCTCTTCAAAATAGCTGCATCTCTTTTCGGAAGGCGGTTGAGTCTCCCTTGTTGACTTATCAAGTCCCTGAACTGATGAAGTCTCTTTTTTGTAGTGGACCAATTTGTTAACATACCGCCGAGCCATTTTTGATTAACATAATGGCATCCAGCCGTTCTTGCAGCCTGTGCTACTGAATTAGCTACTTCTTTTTTGGTACCAACAATTAAGAATTTTTTTCCCTTACTTGCTGCCTCAAAAACTAAATCACAAGTTTCTGATAAAAAGCGCGCGGTTTTCTTAAGATTTGTAATATCAGTATCTTTAAGCTTTGCAGAAATATAAGGCGCCATTCTAGGATTCCGTTTCTTAATATCATGACCAAGATGAACTCTTGCTGCCACCATGTCTTCCAACCGGATGTTCCAAGATCTTTTTGTCATTTCTCCCCCCACTTCCTCTTTCTTTCTTTTTTTTTTCAAAGAAAAAAAGACGCGGTATCCTGAAATAAAGAATTGTTCCCATGGAACCTTTTCTTCTACCGAAGATTGGCCGTTGATGCACGATTCAAGCCATTCCTTTCTATTCGTTATTCTGTTTGTTTATTACGATTATCAAATCGCCGCCGATAGTGCAAAGTATGAATTTCTCTGTTCTTAGGAATCATGAAATCCTATAAAGGATTATTCTGATGTATCCTGGAAATTCTTTTAACCGCAAGAATCAAACAATTCTTTTATGATGGAATAAAAGATCCCTCACTTTCCCGTCGAATAAATTCTTCCTTTTAGTTTCCAGAGAAAGAGTCTTATGTTGCCTTGAAGAGGGGTGCACTAATCCTCTGAATCCGGTCCCAGCGGGGCTCATCCCCCCTAGAACAACGTTCTCTTTCAGGCCTTTTAACCAATCGATACGACCTCGGAGAGCGGCTTTTGCTAAAACCCGAGCAGTTTGTTGAAAACTCGCTTCGGATATGAAACTTTGAGTATTCAGAGATGCTTTCGTTATTCCCAATAAGATGGCGCGGTAACAGATCCCCTTTTCCAAAGCACGCCCCGTCCGTTCCGCTTGTAACAATCCAATCAGTTCTCCGGGTAAAAAAAGATTAGACATCCCATCTTCTGAAATCAAGACTTTTGATGTTATTTGGCGTACAATCAGTTCTATATGCCTATTATCGATCTGGACTCCCTGGGATCGATAAACCTTTTGAATCTCATTAACCAAAGAAAGAGAGCTTTGCGCTATTGTTAGCTTGGCACCAATCAATAATCCCCAATAAATTCCAAGATTTCTTGTTATATACTCGTTCCAATACTCAGCTCTCGCTTTTAGGCTCATGGATATTGAATTCTTTGAACGCACTTCGAACATCGCGTCTACTTTTGGAAGACCCTGTGTTATATCAGCAGACCGTGCTTTTTCATATATAAATGTAACTAGTGTATCCCCCCCGTAAACGATTTGTCCAGAATGGCCATGAACGGTTGCTCCTGGAATAGCCAAATAGGGCTTACCTGATCTTATTATTACATAGCCAACTTGAAGAATGAAAACTTGACCCGATTTTAGGCGTGGTCCGTTTTTGGCTATACATACAGTTTCAAAAAGAAACTGCCCAAGATTGATTATTGTAGATGTTTCTTCACAATAATTAGGATAATTCTTATGATAATTATGCTGTAGAAAATACCAATTGAAATTGAATGGATTCAAAAAGATGTTACTATATGGATCAGACTTATAGATTCTCCCGTTTTCATCCATTAAAAAAGATTGAATGACTTGAAGTTTCACTTTTTCAGGTGGCAAATAATGAAATACCGAAATCCGATTCTTTGTGATTAAATGGTAAAATACATCAAAATTCGCAATTTGAGGGACTGTTCCTAAAGGGCCTGAAAAATTCCTAATTGGAATGAGAGGGTCTGTATCTCTTTTAATTGATTCTTTTTTCGGATTTTGAGATTTTACATTGTTGAAGGGACCTAGTCGAAAACAATTAGATGATGACAAAATGAGTAAAGATTGGCATTCCTTATTTCTATTCAACAATGTACGAATAGTTCCGTTAAGTGATTGTCGAACCCTTGCCTTGGGATAACTGGAAGAAAAGGGATTTCTATTGCTGTGATCTAACTCATTATCAGAGGGAAATCCTGACCCTGACGGATCATTCCTTTTTCTCATATACGCATACGCAATCTGGGATTTCCTTAAGTGAATTCTTAGGAAATCTCGAACCATGCCCTTTGTACTTACTTCCACAAAGGAAGCGTGAGCCTCCTCGATAGACGAATCTTTTTTGTCTTGGTCCCAATTCAAGACTAAAAAAGTCCGAACTAATTGAATCCTTCGATTTGTGCCAGAAATGCCTGGAATCAACTCGCCATCCCCATAACGAATATAATTGCCAACTCGAAGTTGTATATTATCTATTTCCTGCAATAGATCCGGAGGAAAAAGTCTTGCTAAATTTATACCGTCCGCTATTTCATATGTGACTACGGGTTGAAGCAAAAAAAAAGAATTTTTATTGGTAGGTCTCATTTTTTGGACATAGATCCAATTTTTCGCTTTTTTGGATTTATTAAAATTTCTTTTTCTTATTTGTGGTGGTATCAAGATGTCCTTGTTTTGGGGTATAAATCTCTTATCTCTCTTCCTCGGAAAAGAGATATCTCCAGAAAAGATTTGAAGTTTAATCCCACGGTGTATTTTCTTCACTCGTACCAATCCGCCGACTCGGCTTCTTTTATTTAAAGTAATTTTTGTATTTATTCCAATGATACTATTGTTCCGTACCATTATGGAAGAGGTTTCGGGGAAAATATGCACTTCTTCGGGAATGAAAAAAAGCGGATCTACCTTCCCTTCGTCTTTTGGCTGGACTCCTCCATAGTTGATGAAAGACTCTTTTGTGACGATTGAATCCACCTCTATAGTACCATATTTCGTAATTCCCGAAACCCCTATTTTGTATCGAGGATCATCGAAATAAGCAAGAATGCTATTTCCACGGAAAAGACCCTTTCTGGGTATTTTAATCGAGATGTCAGAACAGAGTATTCGTTCGTTTTTTCGTCGATGTTCTTGAATGGATTGGAATGGAATGAGAAATCTCTTTCTTCGCTTCTTGGCCAATAAAGAAAAATTCTCGTGGAGAATAGCAGGATATAGGAGATTGCAACGGGCAGTCGATAGACTTCGAGTCATTTCTGAATAATTAAGAATCGGCATACTACCCCCCCTTGTCCCATTTTTGTCATAAAGACTCAAACGTCTGTGTTTCAATTGATCATTATTCACGGAAAGGCTAGGCGTATTTCTGCCTTGGACAGAAAGAGAATGAATGCTCATTTGATCTTGATCCTTGTACATCGAAAAAAGAACTGGACCGGATCCGCATAAATCCCCTAATAAGATCCATAAATGGCTTGTTTTTGGTAAGATATGAACATTACTAAAAGGAAATTTGCGTGCATGGTACATGCCGGTATTCGAGTGCATTTCTCCCGATGAGTCAGAATAAATATGTTTTCGAACTCTATCTTTAAAAGCAAAAGTGGATGTTCCCGCGCTAATCTCGGCAATGACTTGTTCTGATTCTACATATTGATCATTTTGAACTAAAAGAAAACTCTTTGGTGGAATAGGCACGCTATGTATAATATCTTCACTCTCAATAGTTAAATATAAATCTATATAACATAGAAAAGCGGGTTGCCCATGGCGTGTCCGTGTGGGATGAACCAAGTCCTCATTGAATTTGATTTTTCCGTTGAAAGGGGCTCGTACTTGTTCTGCAGTACCTCCTGTGAATACTCCACCTGTATGAAAGGTTCTTAATGTTAGTTGAGTCCCCGGTTCTCCAATGGATTGACCCGCAATAATACCTACAGCTTCCCCTAATTCGACCAAGTCACCGCAAGCGCTAGTAGGACTTCGACCATAACAGAATCGACAGATCCAAGACGTACTCCTACAAGTAAAGGGAGTTCTAACATATATTGGCTTTTTTTTGAAGGTTATGAGTCGATTGACAAGGCCACCCCCAAGATCTTGATTTCGAACCGCAATGCATCGCGGACCGATATAAATATCGTTTGCTAATACACGACCGATTAATGTTTGAGTACTTTCTGGCACCACCCCATTTTGAGGACTTAGAGAAAGCCCTCGGGTGGTACCACAATCTGTTCTACGTACAATAATATGTTGAACTACGTCAACAAGTCTGCGGGTAAGATACCCAGCATCTGCTGTTCGTATAGCAGTATCCACAACCCCTTTGCGGGCGCCATAGCTAGAAATGATATATTCTGTTAATGAGAGCCCTTCACGTAAATTGCTTTGAATAGGTAAATCAATCATTTGTCCTAGTGGATCCGACATCAGCCCTCTCATACCTATTAATTGGTTTACTTGAGATGCATTTCCTCTAGCTCCCGAAAAAGACATTATATGGACTGGATTAAGGGGGTCAGTCATTCCAAAATTGGGAGTCATTTCTTGTCGCAAATATGCACTTGTCGCATCCCAGATCTCGATGGATTGGCGTAATTTTTCTACTGCGTGTACATTCCCATACTGATAGTATTTTTCCAAAAGAAAACTTTGTTGTTGAGCATCCTGGACTAGCCATCTCTTAGACGGTATCGTTAAAAGATCATCAATTCCTAATGAAATGGATGAAGCCGTGGCTTGCTTGAAACCCAGAAGCTTTACTTGATCTAGGACGTGGGATGTATATAACATTCCGAAGCGCTGTATTAATCGACTAATAAGTTGTTTAATAGCAGCCCCGTCTATTACTTTATTGTGAAAGGCCAGATTGGGCCATTCTTTCATAAGCACCTCCCTATTCCGTTGAGTAGCATTCCACAAGAGTTTTACATGGTTGTAAACCGCTATCTTATCGACCTTGATTTACGATTTACGGAAAAGTGATGTGTTGAATCGGACCGAATTCGTCCTAAACGGACTTAAGTTAGGTACCATAGCATAGTTAGTAACAGAACTTTTTCTGTACTAGACAACCGCAGCCCTGAAAGATTTTAGAGCATCTTGGATTTCTCGATCAAGAAAAAGATGACCAACAGTAGTTCGAATGTATATAAAATGCCTTTCTGTTTTTACACTTCTTACTATTTTACAGTGTTCATAAATCTCATGATGGGTACCCAAAGATTCATAATGAACTTCGACAGGAAGTTCTATTGAAACAATACGGTGTTGTCCCCACGTAACCTTAAGCCAAAAAGGGCTATCTAAATTGATTCTTTTCTGTCGATAAGCTCCAATTGCATCATCGGGATTACAAAAAAGGAGTTCCTTTCCTTTGGTAGACCCATAGTGCTTATCGTCAATTCTTTCATTTTGAGAGTTTCTACGATTCCACAAATTATACCTAGTTGCACAAATACCTCGACGATTCCCAAGGGTTAAGGTATAGAGCCCAGTTAGCATATCTTGGGTTGGTACGCAAATGGGATCTCCATTACCCGGAGACAAGAGATTCTGAGTAGAAAGCATAAGTAAATAAGCTTCCGCTTGAGCCTCCCAAGATAAAGGTAAATGAACAGCCATTTGATCCCCATCAAAGTCTGCGTTGAATCCTTTACAAACGAGTGGATGTAAATAAATAGCGCGCTCTTTCGTTAAAATGGGTTGGAAGGCCTGTATACCCAATCTATGCAAAGTAGGTGCCCTATTCAGTAATACAGGATGCTCCCGCACAACTTCCTCAAGTATGTCCCATACAATTCTTTCTTGTTCCCGAATTTGCTTCTTAGCAGTTTTTACGCTTGAAGCAAGGCGCTGTCTAATTAGAGAGCGAATTATAAATGTTTGGAAAAGCTCTAGTGCTATTTCACGAGGTAATCCACATTGATGTAATGCTAGTGAGGGGCCTACAACAATGACAGAACGCCCCGAATAATCAACCCGTCTGCCAAGCAGAGTCTCACGAAATCTCCCCTCTTTGCCTGCAAGTATATCTGAAAACGACTTGTAAACCCGCTTATTACGATCCCTTCGTGGCTGTCCGCCGATTCTATTATCAAGAAGTGTATCCACAGCTGCTTGTACTCTTTTCTCTTCACCCGTTAATAACTGCTCTGGCACAAATTTACAATCTAATAATGAGTCACGAAGAATTTTGTTAGTCCTAATAACTTCTTTATATAGGTTATTAAGATCCGAACTTATAAATTGAACCTCAGATATCTTAAATATCGGTCTCAACTCGGGGGGAAGAACCGGTAATAGACGTAAAATCATCCATTCAGGTTTGACATTTGTTTCAAGAAAATGCTTAGCTAATTCCATGCGTCTAACCAAAACGCGCATTCTTCTTTCAATTTTTTCAATTTTCCGAGCTTCTTTTTTAGTACGCGTGGGCTTTATCTCTATCTTCGCTTTCTGCTCCTTGCGTTTTTTCCATTCTGCTAACGAAGAATATATAATAACTTCCAAATCTAGATTGGCCAATCGTTTTCGGATAGCGCCTGCTCCAGCAGAAAATTCACGATCTCGCAATTTTTTGAAGCTTTTGGTCTTCAAAAATTGGGAGAGGATATCTCTCGATCCCGAGAATTTGGTTTTAGATTCGGCGAAGGACCCTCGTAATCGTAATAAAGTGGGTTTTTTAGTTATAGGCCCAGCAAAAATGAAATTGGGATAGGATCCTATACCCCCCCTCAAAACCGGACGTGAAAGTTTCCTCTCATCCGGCTCAAGTAGTACACCAAAGAAAGAGAAAGATATAAGAGTTCTTGCTTTCAAATTCTAGAAAACCCCAAACTACTCCTTACTCAAGTTCTCACAAGCAACATTTCATTGATTCCTTGTTCTTTTTTTTTTTAGGAATTCTTTCATTCAATTTAAAATAGCGACATAAATGAAATGTGAAATTGTTGAGTAGTCTACTTCCCTTCGAATGATGAATCCCTCTAAAGGAATACCTTGGAATTCATAAGGACTTTACTTGTCTATATATCGTTCCCTTTGATCTTTTAGGTCCTGATTTCACCTCGACGGTTATCGCAAAAGAAATGCCTTGCCTTTAAATCAAAGCCTATATGCGATGGATAGACTTCAGGAACCATAAAATATTTGCTTACTTGAACATAAAAAAAATTGCATTTCTTTGTAAAAAGATAAGGAATGTGTAAAAGATAAGGAATGTTTTGCATAAAAGAAAGAATTTAACGAGGTATAACAGAACTCGAAAGAAATGAAATTTCGATTTTTTTTCTTGTTGTTATCGACCATAGATCAATGTCCCTTCTTTTTTGGGGGGTATTGAATACACCCATAGTTCTGAGCTTCATGTTCCTCCTCACAAGAGACATGTCAGATCCGGGCATCCTAATTCGTAGGGTGACAGTTTTTCATTCCAAATCTGTTAAATCTTTATTTCGATCAAATCACACATCGCGGTATACTAGGTTTTCTAAGTCTTTAATCCGTTCATCTAAAAGATTGGCGATATAACTAGGAATACGCTTCAAATACCACACATGGGCCATGGGGGATGCCAGTTTGATGTAGCCCATTTGATATCTTCGTATCCGAGAATCAACAAACTCGACTCCGCATTTTTCGCAAAATGTTCTCTTTTCTTTTTCATCTCCGATTTTACGAGACTCTCCACAAGCACAAACTCCGCTTTTTATAGGTCCAAAAATTCTTTCACAAAACAAACCACCCGTTTCTGGCTTATATGTTTCAGAATCTATATCATAAGAAAAAGTTCGATAGTTCTTCACCTCTCCGACTATCTCTCCAGTGGGCAGGGTTTTATTGGCCCAAGCCATTATTTGTTGAGGAGAAACTAACCCAATTCGAAGTTGGTGGTATTTAGGTTCTTGATACTGATCGATCATAGAAATACAATTCCGATTCGTTCCGATTAAACTTCCATCCTATTCATCTTCCAGAAGTTGAAGTTCTTCTTATTCTTAGATACAAGGAAATAATTCAGTTCTAGGGACAAAGCTCGTAGTTCTCGAACAAGCAACCGAAAGGATTCTGGACGATCCTCAGGTTCAGGTTTCGGTAGCGCTCCTCCAAGCAGTAGAGTACCAAATATTTGGTTGCGAGTTGTAAGATGATCAGACTTATAAGTAAGTATCTCTTGTAAAATATGAGCAACCCCCAATCCCTGTAGAGCCCAAACCTCCATTTCTCCTACTCGCTGACCCCCCCGCCGGGCCCTTCCCTTAACGGGTTGTTGTGTAACACGTGAATAAGGACCAGTGGAACGCCCATGTATTTTATCATCAACTTGATGAATCAATTTCAAGATATAAGACTGTCCCACTATAACAGGTTGTTCAAAGGGATCTCCCGTTCTTCCATCAAATAGTATGCTTTTTCCCGGATACTCGGGTTCAAATACCCAAGGATTCCCCGTTTGCTTACTGGCTTCATATAATTCAGAAAAGACTAGTTTTCTCGAAGCCTCTTCTTCATATCTCTCATCAAAAGGTGCTATTCGATAATGTCTATCTAGAAGACCCCCCGCCAACCCGAGCGAGCATTCAAAGATCTGTCCTACATTCATTCGCGAAGGTACTCCTAATGGGTTGAAGACCATATCAAGAGGCCTTCCGTCTTGCAAATAAGGCATATCCTGTATAGGCAAAATTTTGGAAACGATCCCTTTATTTCCATGTCTTCCGGCGACTTTATCGCCTACTTTGATTTTACGTTTCTGTAAAATATATACACGAATCCTTTCTGGATTAGAACGGGACGTGCTCCCTTTATGGATCCATCTCACATCAATAACTCGGCCCCTCCCCCATATAGGCAGTTTTAGACAACTTTGTCTTGTAGTGCCTATAGGAGCGTCAAACAAGGCTTCTATTAACCTTTTTTCCGGAGATAATTCAACCAGCTCAGGTGTTAATTTACCTACTAAAATATCGCCCGCTTCTACCCAAGATCCCAAGATTACAACTCCGTTTTTGTCTAAATTTCGTAGTAAATGGGGGTCTATATGCGGTATTTGGTTAGTGATCTTTTCGGGACCTTTCATTGTCATCAAAATCTTAATTTCACATTTACGTATGTGAAAAGAAGTATAAATATCTTCATAGACCAGACGCTCACTAATAAGTACCGCATCTTCAAAATTGTAACCTTCCCATGGCATATAACCTACTAATACGTTTTTCCCCAAAGCGAGTTCTCCCCCAACCGTAGCGGCACCGTCCGCTAAAATTTGTCCCTTTTTAGTGCAGTTACCCCGCGAAACCTGGGGGGTTTGATGTATCCAAGTATTTTTGTTGGAACGTTGAAACAAAACTAATGGACTGCTTAGAGTCTCCCCATTGACCGATAAAAGGATCTTGTCAGTATGGGTAGAAATGATCTTTCCCGCGTGTTCAGTTATAAGGGGAATCCCGGAGTCTAGAGCCACTTGGCCTTCGAACCCAGTTCCAACAATGCACTTCTCGGACCTAGAAAGCGGAACTGCTTGTCGTTGCATATTTGAACTCATTAAAGCCCGAGTCGCGTCATTATGCTCGAGAAAAGGAATTAGAGAAGCTCCAATAGAAAAGTATTGAAAAGGAAAAACACTTCGAAAATGAACCTCTTCCCATGCAATAGTCAGGAATTCTTGACGGTAGCGAGCCGGAATAATCTGTTCTTCCTGAATACCTTGATTCAGTGCCAAAGAATTCCCTGTCCCGATCATATAGTATTCCTCTTTCCTTGATGATAAATAAAGCATCCGGACCCTTTTTGATTTCTCGGACATTTCGTAAAATGGACTTTCTAGAGACCCACAATCACCGATTCTCGCATGAGTTGCTAAATATCCGATAAGGCCAACTTTGATTCCTTCAGATGTGTCAATTGGGCAAATGCGTCCATAGTTACTAGGATGAATATCTCGTACTCGAAAACTTGCAGTTCTTTCTGTCAATCCCCCAGGACCCAAAAAACTCCATTTTCTCCCATGAACTATGTGTGTCAATGGATTCGTTTCATCGAAAACGTGAGATAATGGGTGTAATTTGAAAAAAGATTCATAAGTGGTTGTTAATGGAGTTGAAGTTGCCAAATGCCGAAGGGTAGGTATTTTGTCCTTTGCTATTGCTCTTCCTATTGTATCGCAAACCGCGTCTTCTAAACGATTTAGAGCCAATCCGAATTGATCTTGTAAGAGATCCGCTACAGAACGAATCCGTTTATTTTTCAAATGATTCATATCGTCAAGTGTACCCATTCCAAATTTCATTCCAATCAAATGATTGGTGGCTGCCAATATATCTTGGGGTAACAAAAACGTGTTGTTCTGGGATATATCAAGATTCAATCTTCGGTTAATATTTTGTCGACCAACCCTTCCTAATTCACACTTGTGTCTAAAGAATGTTCTTCGTAATGTCTCACATAAGAAATCAAAATCTAATGAATCTTCATATTCAGTTTCATATTCAGTTTCAGTTAAATCTTTATATTTTTCATACAATTCTAAAATCGCATCTTCTTTTTCTTTGAACTCACACTCCTCCTTTAAATTTAAAGCCAGAAAAATTTCAGGGTAGCAAGCATTCTCTAGAATTTCTTTTAGATTCGAACCCATAGCCGATGATAGAACTAGAATAGATATTTTCTGTTTCCTACTCACGCGAGCCCATATACGTTCTTTTTTATCAATCTGTAATTTTAATCTTCCTCCCCAATCTGATATTATGGTGGCGATATAGACCGTAAATCCCTGATAGTCCAATTCTGATCCGTAATAGATACCCGGACTTTGCAATATTTGATTGATCACCACTCTGGATATTCCATTTACTATAAAAGTTCCCACGGAATTCATTAAAGGAAGGTTTCCAATACAAACGGTCTTTTTTTGCGGCCTTTTGTCTTTCCAAAGGAATCCCGCGGATACATATAATTTAGAAGAATAGGTGAGTGATTCATATATAGCATCTCGTTCTTTTATCAACGGTTTTACCAAGTGATATGTTTTCGAAAATAATTGAAAGTCTATCTCTTCGTCTCTAAAATATTCTAGAAAACTGTCCCCCTTTGGAAACTGAGAAAGTTCTTCTATTAAGCCCTGATCAAGGAACCTACAAAATCCTTCAAATTGTATCTGATTAAGCGCAGGGATTGTAGCCATTCCTTCATTTCTATCGCCAAGCATTTTGAATTCCCCTTTTATCGAAAAAAATCCCATTTCCCATTATTGGCTCATTCTTCATCCACTCATATATACGGAGCGATCTAGCAATGATGGAATTTAGATTCTGTTTACTAGACTAAATCACATGAAATTTTACTCAACCCCGTACATCACATCTAAGATACGAAATATGTATGCACGGAGAAATGAAGAGAATTGGATACTCAAATTAGAATTGAAACAGAGACGAGTGGAAAGGAATTGCTAAAAGCCACATAAGAATCAGAAACAAGATAGAGTTTAGTTTTTTAGCACCTATTCTCGGATTCCGTTGTTCAAATTCAAAAAAAGATTCGCAGAGAAGAGAGATCTTTTTACCTATTTGTGAGTAGAATACGATTGAAGCATGTCGTGCTCTATCCAAATTTCGATTTTCTATTCAATGAAAAAATCAAAGCACGAGACTTTCGCGATAATTCCCTACAAGGTATCATCTACAAAGAGGATACTTGTTTAAAGTTTCAAAATTTGTCATCTTCTGTTTTGGGGTTTACAAATACTCATCATTGCTCTTATAATTTCAGTTATTGAAACAAAAAAAGAAAAGCCGATTTTTTTTTAGTTATGTATCCATTTTGATTGTCTTATATCTTATATCAGTAGTATCCGCAGGGAAAGGCGGTTTGAAATTCAAATCTAAGAATCATCCTGGAGTTTACGGCCAATAGTTAAGGATTCCTTTTGTTTGGTTTTTGCGACCGAAAATCCGAATTTTCCCTTTCATATAGTATTGAAAAGAAAGAGAGGGGGGGGGTATAGTCTGTTTTAAGATACTATACAAGGGATGGATTCCATCCCAAAAGAGAGTTAGGTATAGGGGTTTCGTGTCCTTTAGGGAAGACATTAAGATTCAATATACAAGTCTAATAATAAAAAAAATAAGTTTAGGAATCCCTCTTCCTAAACGGAAACAAAAGGCGAATATTTTCATCTATTTGGTATCCTTTTGGCGACATGGCCGAGCGGTAAGGCGGGGGACTGCAAATCCTTGTTCCCCAGTTCAAATCTGGGTGTCGCCTGATCAACAAAAGACGTGAATCCCTTTTTGACTCTTCACCACTAATTTCACTATTATTAGTGAACAATAATGAGAAAATTCCTTCAAAGAGATAGAGGACAGAATTCACATGGATATAGTAAGTCTCGCGTGGGCTGCTTTAATGGTAGTCTTTACATTTTCCCTTTCACTGGTAGTATGGGGAAGAAGTGGACTTTAGGGTTACTACTAATTGGGTTGAGGAATTCAACTAAACTGTATTCATTTTTTATAAATCGTTCTGCAAAGCCTTTTTTGTATTATTAAAAATTGAGTCATTCCTTTTTTTTTCAATTAAAAAAAAGAGAGTTCTTTCGAAATTCTAATCGTGAAGTAATTTCTAGGAATAATATATATGAAGAAAAAGAAGATATATGAATAATACCCTTTCAATCAAACAAATATTTCACCCCATGCCATGCTTGTATTTCGACTTTCAAATAAGCGGGGTACAGACGAATGGACAATGAGAGCGAGCAGTTCCTCCTTTTAACTTTGAAAGAGAATCGGGGTGGTATGCACATTACATCTTTATATATGTAATGAGGATACCTATGGTGAGTTTCTCTATATTAAGCCGGTTATATCCTTATAGAGTAAACCTTTGTACATTACAATCAAAAGCTCTAGATGGTAGAAAGAACTATAAGAAGAGTTCTTTCTACCATACTAATAGTATAATGTAATGTTGATTCTAGTTCGCTCCTTTCATTTAAGACACGAAATTTGAATCTTTTTTCTTTCTATTTCTATAAGAAGCCGAGTTTTATTCAAATGAATCGCTTTGACCAACCGTTTTTACGTAAATGATAAGTAAAAAGGCGGTAGGAACTAGAATGAACAATGCAGTAGCAATAAATGCGAGAATATTGACTTCCATAATCTCATCCTTTCTTTTTTTACTTCAAAATAACTCGGGATTTAATCCCATAGAGATGAAAAACCTTTTACATTGTAAATTCAATGGGATGAATTACATTACATCTCGATGATATAAATAAAATCGGATCAATATCATGAGTAACAATATCTGACCTATCAAATCAACTCATCGTCAAGAATTGAATAGTATAACATAGGAATATCTTTTATCCATAGTGAATCTAAAATTCGATTTCTGATCCAATCAAGAATTCCTTTTCCTTTTTTTACTTTAGCATTTTTTCCTTTCTTCTCTATAACCAACCCGAACACGCCGCCTTCCTTTCCTTGTACAACAATTCTAATTATCGGAAATTATCCGATAAAAAAAATAGAAGAAAATAGCATTTGGCTGTCTTTCCACTGGAGTTAAGTTCTAAATTCCTTTTTTAATTCTTTCCTTTATCTTGGAAAAAACAAAGAAAAGAAGTGCTATCAAGGCGAGGCCCGGTAAAAAAAAAAAAAGATCTAATATTCTATCAAATTCTTTATTTTAGAGTTTGCTCTTTCTCTTTTTTTATTAAGATCTTCCTCTTTCTTTACCTAAATTAGTAATGAAATGCATATACCAAAAATGTAGTGTGAAATTGGAATGGGATAGGTTGTTTCACATTCAAGTTAGTATTAGTAATTGAAGTTAGACCAAAGAGCAGCTGGAAAAGAGGATACTTTTCATCTTAAAAATAGAAAAAGAGTAGCATTGACTATGTTCAATTTCTTTTTTTTTTTGTACAAGAACGGAATTGCATTTTTGTATGTGTTCCCGGTAAACATATGGTACTCTATTCTATTGTGCGGGTTGGGAGCAGTTGAAAAAACCAGAACGAGTCGAGTATACTCTTTCTTGGAATTCTAAATAGGACGCTACGAATAATTGTAGGAATCTGCATATGTCTATTTTCTCTTGATCGTTACTGGGCGAAGTACTGGAAATTTCCGTATTTCTTTGATTAAGAAATGAAATGAGAAAAGAAATTTGCGAAGCGAAACAAAAAAAGAATGATCCCCCGGGAATTCAATTTTGCAATTTTGACCCCCTAGCAGAAAATAGAAAGAAAAATTCATGTTTTTTTTTATTGAATTTGAATCCATCGGGACTGACGGGTCTCGAACCCGCAACATCCGCCTTGACAGGGCGGTGCTCTGACCAAATTGAACTACAATCCCAAGACATTAAGTGAGAGTGGCATGGATGCCTAGTACTCCTTTCGTTATTGCCAAATCGACTGACTTTCACTGGAAAAAGACTTTGTTTTATAGTGACTTTGTTTCACCCTATTCACTCTCATTTCTTTCCGGGAACCAAAAAAGAAAGAAAATAAGGAAACGGAAGAAGAAACCCGCATTTCAGGAAAACAAATGGGTTGTGCCTTTTCATGATGGATCAACGAATTTTTGGGTCGAGCTGGATTTGAACCAGCGTAGACATATTGCCAACGAATTTACAGTCCGTCCCCATTAACCGCTCGGGCATCGACCCAGGAATCAAAAATTTTAGGCTTGTGGATAATCCCCACTCAACTTCCTTTCCTAGTACCCCACCCCCAGGGGAAGTCGAATCCCCGCTGCCTCCTTGAAAGAGAGATGTCCTGAACCACTAGACGATGGGGGCATACTGGCCCGGCTGCCATCATAACTATGCTCATAGTATGAACAGTTTTTTGAAATTGTCAATAAAAACAAAACCTAAGTGGATTTTTTTATTCCATTGACCAATCCTTTTTTTTGATCGATAGTCCTATTTTTGAAGAAAAAAGGGATCGAGATGCGCTATAATGAATAGGGATACAGGCCTGGGAAACTTGTTTTTTCCCTTTATCCGTTTTGCTTTACATTCTCTCGAGATGCGATAGAATTAATAGGGATCCAGGCATGGGAAACTGGGCTCGGGTTTCTTGAGTATAAGTATTTGATATACTCAATTGAATCTCGAGCCCAACCTTTTAAATTCTTACTGGTAAAAGTTTTGGTTTGCCTTGTTAGAATCTGGGGTTCGATATGATAGTAAAGGTTACTTTGGAATGTACCGGCTGTGTTCAAAATCGTGTGAATAAAAAAAAAAAAAAGAAATCCGCAGGCATTTACAGATATCTGACTCAAAAAAATCAAAAAAATACGCCTAGTCCATTGGAATTGAGAAAATTCTGTCCCTATTGTAACTATAGGGCTCGTAGAGAGGTTCCTGTATAACCTCATCAGCGACCTCCAGCACTTTTTCACTGGAGGACTTTCCCTATCATCTATACCCTTACCGCCGGGGGGGATCGCGCCTGTGATGAGAGGATGAGAGCCTTTCGAATTCAACGAACCACCCTCTTCTTTCGACTACCGGAAATATTAGTTTATCACTATATACTTGGTAGAATGGCAGAAGACTGGCGAAAGGGGGGTATATCAAACGCAAGCACTTTGCGTTGAAATATCTCACTCTCTTTATTATTATAATAGTAATAAAGGCCAAACAATCCACCCTGTTTTTGAAACGGACAGGCTTGTGAATTTCCGTTTCAAAGAATTGGATTGGGCGGATAGTGGCAAACTGGTTTTTTCCCTTGTCTGGGGTGGTTGAAACAAGGGATCTATATTTGCTATACTTAATAGGGATCCTGGCCTGGGAAACTGGTCTGTTTCCCTTGTTCTTTTCTTGTTTAGTTAAGGAATCTCCCTATACTTAATAGGGATCTTGGCCTGGTAAACTGGGCTGAGTGCTTGACAGATGCGATCCATATTCGCTATATTGCTTATGCATTCATTGGTTGTACAGATAGAGGGGCCCATTCAACCCTTCTGTGTTTCGCTTTGTAGCCTCTTTGGCGGAGCGGAGTAGAGCAGCTTGGTAGCTCGTAAGGCTCATAACCTTTCTATCCATTTCTACGATCATTGATCAGATAACGAACTCGATTTCTTGAAACAAATATATGGAAATGGTAAGATATATGTAATATTAAGAACAAAAATTTTAATCGAAGGAGATAAGATAACATATGGAAAACAAAAAAAAACTTGGAACTCCTCATTTGAATTCTATCGATTCAGGGGATCGATGGAATGTGAAACTACGAATGAAATTGATTCGGATATGTTTGAAAAAGATGATGCGACAAACATACAGCATCATAGCGATAATAGTATATGCTATTGTGGCCACATGTATCTGGATATATAAGATACGGGTCATAATAGAGGTCTCCTATCTCCTAGTCGGAATGCTGCATTCCGGCTATATCCTCTTTCTATCTTTTCGCTGGGAAAGGGTCAAACCCCTAGTGGAAATATTCATCCAACAACGGAAATTTGATTTGAGTAAAATCCGACCGTTCCTACGCTTTTTCAAAAAAAAGCTAGGAAAGCTAGGTTGGATACTCTTTCCAAATACAATTTTTTTTAAGGGTGGTACCCTTAAGGTGACTATTTTCACCATAGAGCTCATAGAGATGTTCTTCTATGACCTCTCTAAAAACCTGCGAAACTGTTTTAATGGTGGCCTTTCCTTAGCCTCCATACCGTTACCAGAACAGGGTGTAGCTGCGCTTATGAAGGCATTTCGCATTCAAAGGACCGCACTATTCTTTCGACTACCAGAAATAGTAGTTTATCACTATATACTTGGTAGAATGGCAGAAGACTGGAAACAGGGGGGATATATCAAACGTAAGCAGTTTGCGTTGAAATATCTCACTCTGTTTACTCTGATTATAGTAATAAAGGCCAACCAATCCACCCTGGTTTTGAAACGGATAGTCTTGTGAATTTCCGTTTCAAAGAAACGGATTGGGCGGATAGTGGGAATCGAACCCACGTCTTCTCCATGGCAAAGAGAGATTGTACCACTCGACTATATCCGCATCCGCCAACGCAAAATGCATTTTTTATTATTATGTGATTTTGCACTGTACAATTCCTTTGTTTGTGGGATCGTTTTCTCGCAAGAGATAATGAAAAGAATTATAGAATGGATTGCTCCCTATGCCTAGATCACGGATAAATGGAAATTTTATTGATAAGACCTTCTCAATTGTAGCCAACATCTTATTACGAATAATTCCTACAACTTCAGGAGAAAGGGAGGCTTTTACCTATTACAGAGATGGTGTGATTTGATTCTTTTTTTTACCGCTCTCCGTACTTATGAGAAAGACATTTCTGGATAGAAATCAAAAAGATTTCTTGAAAAAAATCTACGCTTGTTGAAGGTGAAGTTTTTCAACAACATCAAAACAATTCCTTCTGTCGTGTATCCCCGATTAATGCAACCTCAGATGCTTCAATTGTCGATTGATTCTAGTATTGAGCGAAAGGTTATACCTTTGTAGGTTCTATAAATGTGGGTGAACCTTATTCGACTAGTCCCAATGGGCGGCAGAGGAGAAGAAACACTACGTCTAGGAATCAACAACACGAAAACTTTGTTAGAAATGACCCCTTTTCCTTATCGGGATCGGGACTAAGAAGAATGGTTGGTACAAGAAACATCCATCTCGTTCGTACTTTGAATACACGTATAACCATCGAAGACTGTTGAAGTGCCCCATTCCCAGGAATTAGGGGGCGTTGAGGACAAATCCATTTTTAGAATTCGCCCTTTTTATCGGGTACCAATACGCTTGATGTTAAGAAAAAAGATTTTGAAGGAAGGTTGGCTAGAGAGTTCTTGTAAAAACACTAGCCCCGCTAAGTTAATAATGAGACAATTTCAATCTTTTTTGATTCCGTGTACCATTCTCATTATACACATAACTTAAGGGAGGAGCCGTATGAGATGAAAATATCACGTACGGTTTTGGAACGGAGATTCCTGAAATCGAATGACGACCGTAACGGATGTCGGCTCAATCCGAAGGAAATTATGCGGAAGCTTTGCAGAATTATTATGAAGCGATGCGACTAGAAATGGATCCCTATGATCGAAGCTATATCCTCTATAACATAGGCCTTATCCATACAAGTAACGGAGAACATACGAAAGCTTTGGAATATTATTTTCGGGCACTCGAGCGAAACCCGTTCTTACCACAAGCTTTGAATAATATGGCTGTGATCTGTCATTACGTGCGGCTATCTCCACTATAGAAAGAAAAAAGAAAAGAAAGGTAAGAGCAAATCCCCTATGAAATACTAAAACAAAAAAAGGCTTGCTACATATGCATCGTCCAAAGCAACGATTTTTACCAGCTGTAGCAAATAAATAAACTTCGTATAAGTCGAAATAAGAAAAAGAGGTATGCCTAGAGACTTTCTTCTATGGATAAAGGATCTAATTGATAGAGTAAGCGCCGTAAGGATCAATATCAATTTGCGAGGTTTTGCGCCGAGCTGAGACAAGAAGAACTGCTTACTTATTACTTATCTCTTGATATGAGATAAAAGTTAGGAATTCGCTTATGTAATCGAGCGGATCCCCTAAGATTAAGGTATTGAGCAGCGGCGTAGCATCAGATCCCAAAGATAGTAAGGCTTTTCTTTTCCTTCTTATGAACAAAAGCCTTTTTCAAAGATTCTATATTCATTTCTTTCTCTATGAAACTGAGATAGTTACCTTTCAGAAACGGAATAGAATAAAAGAATAGCGAAAAGACCCATGCTTTATTCTTCTGAGGGTGGGAAAAGAGATAAAACTCAAATCAATCATTAATCAAAATGAAAGTTTGAAACTCATGGAATTCGCCTCTTTTGGTTAATCCTAAATAACTGAGATAGATCCATCGGGAATCCCCTTGAATGAAATAGGGCAGATTCACAAAAAAATAAAAACCAAAAGAATGGGTTGCGGAGCCGTATGAGGTAGGAAACCCTCAAGTACGGTTCTAGGGGAAGGAATTGACCCGCCTATTCCGACCGGGGCGAACAGGCCATTCGCCAGGGAGATTCCGAAATTGCGGAGGCTTGGTTCGACCAAGCTGCTGAATATTGGAAACAAGCTATAGCGCTTACTCCTGGTAATTATATTGAAGCGCAGAATTGGTTGAAGATTACGAGGCGTTTCGAATAAGAAAAGAAGACTCTCTTTACTTTATTCTATTTATCTATTTTATTCGTATTCATTTGGATTTTAGGGTGAATTCTTTATTGTCTCCATCAGTCAAATAAAAGACATCTCTGGGAAGACCCAATCAAAGAATTTGATTATATCTCTTCTAAATCTAAAACGCGTTCGATTTCGTCTGACCTTTCGTAGGCAGAAAGGATAGACAGATAGAGTAAAGAATATATATGTTCTTTTTTCTCTTATTCAAAATCACCTTCGAATGACTAACTATTGAATCGATAGTCGGATAGCTTTTAGTAAGGTACTGACGATGCCCGCGTGATTTGGACTAAAGTACTAATAGTTATTAATTCCTATTAATTATGTAAGACATACGGCAGCCTCCTCTAGAAAATTCGAATTGAAATATGCATACACTAGGTTGCACAAAAAAAGGGTTTTTTCG